TTGTTCCTGAATGGGTCCTTTCAATTCTTTTAGGTTCATGGTCTACCCCGGGAAAAGATCTGTCCGAATTCTATTTGCACATATAGGACAAATGGTCTCAGTACCATTTTTTTGTTATGACTTCTTTTTTTTTTTTTGTCTTGCTTTCCCAAAACTATTTGATGTATTCATCATACTATTCCGTTGGTCGGCAATTTGGGATCACTACTATCACTACTATAGTAATAGTAGGTATAAAGTAATAGTAGGTATAAGAATCATTTATGATACAAGTGGTAATCATACATATATTATATTAACAATTTGTTATCGATTTGGTATTTTCTGAACGGAGCCTGGATACTTTATTTTATCAGTCCAAGTAAACCATAAATTCTTCTAAATTGATAATATTGATCCCCAATATAAAATAAATTGATCTAATTGCACTTCACGCTCCGAATGATTGATTGATGCCTCACTCAATACAATATCTCTTGGGCGAAACAGAGGATATCTCGATCAGGGGAGAGAACGGGTAAATCCCATATGACCCAATATGTCTGACAAGTCGCACTATACGTCAACCCAAACCGCATCTTCCTCTCCAGGACTCCGAAAAGGTACTTTTGGAACACCAATGGGCATTAAATTAAAGAAAAAAATTTAGTACTATACTTCACTTTAATATGGAAACGTAACAATCAATGGTTTATTGTCTTCATCCCTTTTTTCTCTTTATTCTATTTGATACATAGATTGGAAAGTTTATAGAGTAAGACAGAATGAATAAAGAAAAAATTTGAACGAAGAAATCGATCGTTCGAATGATAAACAAGTATCTATCCATTCGTTCCCCAAAAATGGGACCAATCCTCCCATTGCGTATTGGTACTTATCGGGTATAGAATAGATCTGCTTCTCTTTGTTCTTACGAACAAAATTGTTCCGTTATTTTCACGTTATTTTCAATGGAATGGAATAAATATTAATCCTTTCTGATACGGAATCTACTGAAAAGGTTAGGTACATGGTTAGTATATATAGTCTTTTCCAATGCGATAAAATAAAGTGGCATAGTGTCTATTTTTCTTTGATAAAGAGGTATTTCCATGGGTTTACCTTGGTATCGTGTTCATACTGTCGTATTGAATGATCCCGGTCGATTGCTTTCTGTTCATATAATGCATACAGCTCTAGTTTCTGGTTGGGCTGGTTCGATGGCTTTATATGAATTAGCGGTTTTTGATCCCTCTGATCCCGTTCTTGATCCGATGTGGAGACAAGGTATGTTCGTTATACCCTTCATGACTCGTTTAGGAATAACCAATTCGTGGGGCGGTTGGAGTATTTCAGGAGGAACTATAACAAATCCGGGTATTTGGAGTTATGAAGGTGTGGCAGGGGCACACATAGTGTTTTCCGGTTTGTGCTTCTTGGCAGCTATCTGGCATTGGGTATATTGGGACCTAGAAATATTCTGTGATGAACGTACGGGAAAACCTTCTTTGGATTTGCCCAAGATCTTTGGAATTCATTTATTTCTCTCAGGGGTAGCTTGCTTTGGCTTTGGCGCATTTCATGTAACAGGTTTGTATGGTCCTGGAATATGGGTGTCCGATCCTTATGGACTAACTGGAAAAGTACAATCTGTAAATCCAGCGTGGGGCGCGGAAGGTTTTGATCCTTTTGTTCCGGGAGGAATAGCCTCTCATCATATTGCAGCGGGTACATTGGGCATATTAGCAGGCCTATTCCATCTTAGTGTTCGTCCGCCTCAACGTCTATACAAAGGATTACGTATGGGCAATATTGAAACTGTACTTTCCAGTAGTATCGCTGCTGTTTTTTTTGCAGCTTTTGTAGTTGCTGGAACTATGTGGTATGGTTCAGCAACTACCCCAATCGAATTATTTGGTCCTACTCGTTATCAGTGGGATCAGGGATACTTTCAGCAAGAAATATATCGAAGAGTTAGTGCCGGGCTAGCCGAAAATCTTAGTTTATCGGAAGCTTGGTCTAAAATTCCCGAAAAATTAGCTTTTTATGATTATATTGGTAATAATCCGGCAAAGGGGGGATTATTCAGAGCAGGCTCAATGGACAATGGGGATGGAATTGCTGTTGGATGGTTAGGACACCCCGTCTTTAGAGATAAAGAAGGGCGCGAGCTTTTTGTACGTCGTATGCCTACTTTTTTTGAAACATTTCCGGTAGTTTTGGTAGATGAAGACGGAATTGTGAGAGCTGATGTTCCTTTTAGAAGGGCAGAATCAAAGTATAGTGTTGAACAAGTAGGTGTTACTGTTGAGTTCTATGGTGGCGAACTTAATGGAGTAAGTTATTCTGATCCTGCTACTGTGAAAAAATATGCTAGACGTGCCCAATTAGGTGAAATTTTTGAATTAGATCGGGCTACTTTGAAATCCGATGGTGTTTTTCGTAGCAGTCCAAGGGGTTGGTTCACTTTTGGGCATGCTACGTTTGCTTTGCTCTTCTTTTTCGGACACATTTGGCATGG